GCGGTCGGACAAATGTGCCCCCATCGTCTAGTGGTTCAGGACATCTCTCTTTCAAGGAGGCGGCGGGGATTCGACTTCCCCTGGGGGTAGGGTATTACCGAACGGAAGTGGATCGTGGATTCTTTTTTTTTTTTTTTAATAAGGAATTGATTCTTCCTGGGTCGATGCCCGAGCGGTTAATGGGGACGGACTGTAAATTCGTTGGCAATATGTCTACGCTGGTTCAAATCCAGCTCGGCCCAATAATTCATTGATCTGCCATGAAATGATATAAACCCCTTGTTCTCACGAAATGACTGATACGGAAAAAAGTAAAAAGTTCGAATATATCTGTACTTGTTCTTTATTTGTTTTATTTTTTTCTCACAAATTCTGATCTTGCGAATCATCTAGACTCAGATCCGGATTTGTAAGTATAAAGTCTAAGAATAAAGAGTCTTTTTTTTTCATTGAAAGATTTTTTTTTTTCGACTTTGATTTGAAATAATGAAAAGATGACTAGCAATCCCTGTCTCTTTGTATCATTAAAGTGTATATCCATGTGAATATCACACTCCCCTTTCTGTTACAAGGCGTTGATTTCAATCGAAAATCGAAATCAATCAAAAATCGAAATATAAATAACGGGTTTGAATGAAATCTGTATGTTGTACACTTTATTGCATTTACCGGGGATTGTAGTTCAATTGGTCAGAGCACCGCCCTGTCAAGGCGGAAGCTGCGGGTTCGAGCCCCGTCAGTCCCGACGGATCTAATAATATAGTCAAAAAAATATAATAAAACAAATACATCAATTCATATTTTATTTATTTAATATTTCTCTATTTAATTCTTATTTAATTCTATTTAAATATTTTCTATCGAAATTTTAGTTAATTTGAAATTCTATTTACTATGTCAATTTAATTTTAATATTTGGAATATTTAATTATTAAATTTATTAAATAAAATTTTTTAATTAATTAATTATTAAATAATTAATATTTTAATATTTACATATTCAATAGTTACATAATTAATAGTTACTTAATAGTTACACAATTAAGATTTAACTATTTCATTTTTTTTTCTTTTTTCACCTAGTATTGATTAATAGAAACATATGTGAATTAGTACAATACTAAGTTTGAATTTTTCAATTCCTCCCGACCATATAATGAAATCGAATCGAGTACCAGATCTTTTCCGGTAGCCACACAAATAAATCACACAAATAAATCGGATTTTTACAATACAAAATGAATTTAATTGATAGAATCTTTTTTTTTTAAGCACCTTTTTTCTTGGCTCCGATTTTGTCTAATCTCATTCCAATTTGAAATTTCGCACTAAATAATATATTCTATGTATTTATTTACCAAGGAAAGAAGCTATTTTATTAAATAGAAAATCTATTTGAAAAACAAAGATCAAAGAAAAATTAAGGATCCTTCTTCTATTATTCTATTAATTATTCTATTATATAGAGAATTTCTTTTTAAGGATTTTTTTTGTTGAAGAAAAAACAAATCCTAAGCAAATGAATTTTGTATTGGTAGAATACTCTATTTTTTTTTTTTTTAAATATATTAGGACCTTATCCTATTTTTTTTTGTTTTCCGATAAGATTCGATTATTAAAAAAGGAGTTTAGAAATTCACTCCTCTCTCGCTTCTATTATTTATTTGTTTGGGTTTGGTTGTAACCAATGGAAGTGGAAGGGAAGGGTGGTTACATGATACGTCTCTGATGATTGTACAAAGAAGTCAAGAATTTTTTAGTTTTTAGAGAAAAGAAGATGAAAAATGAAAAAAAAGTAAAGTAAAGAAATTTTCAATTGAACCAAGAATCTGTTTTTCAATTCGGTATGGATAAACAATCTTTCTATGTTATACTATTGAATTCTCGACAATGAAGCGATTTGATAGCTCAGATATTGTTATTCATGATATTGATCCGATTCAATATCATCGAGATGGAATTCAGCCCATTGAATTTATAGGTGAAAAACTTAGTATCTCTATGGGATTAAATCCCGAGTTTTTGCGAAGTAAAGAAAAATGAAATGATGAGATTATGGAAGTAAATATTCTTGCATTTATTGCTACTGCACTGTTCATTCTAGTTCCTACTGCTTTTTTACTTATAATATACGTAAAAACGGTTAGTCAAGGTGATTAATTTGAATGAAACTTGACTTCTTAGTTCTTATCAATGATTGACGAAATAAAATGAAAAAGATTACTAGTTTGCGTTTTAGTTTTAGATAAAATAACTGGACTATAATTAGCAATATTCTAGGAGATCCCATAGTATGATAGAAAGAAATCTATTTTTTTTCTATCATACTAGCCATTCCATTTTTTTTTGTATTCTAATAGATAAAGTTATACTGTAGCAAGATATAAGTTTAGTATAGATATACATTACTCTAAAATCTCATATTGATATATCTCGATATCCATTATCTATATGGAATGTACGTAATGTCCCAAGTCTATTTCTTCATCTATTTTATGTTGATTCTAATTAATCTGAAATAGTCGAAAGGCAATTCTTACTTTTATTATTCTAATTCCTATAGTTCTGATTATTTTTAATCTGAATCCACACATATAGTAATATTAATTATTAATAAAAGAAAATCAACAAATCTTTTTTTAACAGTTCGAAAAAATAATTGATCGAGGAGTTGGCAGATCATCCAAGGAAAGGAGTTCTATAAAAATTTTTAAGATTTCGACAAAAAGGATTAGTAAACACTGGCCATTTTTAATCCTTGAATCATGATATGAAATAAGTCAAGTTAATAAAATAAGGTATATCATAAATCAATTTTCGAATTTTCTAAAAGAATAAAACAAATACTAAACTAAGCAAAAACATATCTTATTTCCCATGCAAAAGTCACTTAATTTTTATCACTTTGCATATTTAAGAACCAATAACTATTTAATAACTAATAAAAGAAGTAGTTTTTTTATCTTTGAACAGGAAAGAGGCAAACAAAAAAAAAGGGGAGGGCGATCCCTTCCCCCTCATTGTTGATATATAACTCTGGTAAGAACCGTTTTATCGAAATAGATAATTTAGGAAAAATTGGGGTGGAATGAATTTCCTATCATTTGTATTACTTTTACTTTGGAAATAGACAGACCAGAATCATTGAAATATTTATTTGATTAAATTCTAAAGGGTATTATTCATATATTATTCATAGAATAGATTACTTCACTCAAATCCAAGTCTAGATATAGAATTTTGAAATGAAGATATTTCAAATTCAATTTAATTGAATTTAAACAAGAGTTAAATTTTTAAATCTTTGCAGAATAATGTATAAAACAATTGGTACAGTTTGATTTGTCAATAGTACCCCTAGAGTCCACTTCGTCCCCATACTACGAGTGAAAGGGAAAATGTAAAGACTACCATTAAAGCAGCCCAAGCGAGACTTACTATATCCATGTGAGTTATATCCTCTATCTTTATGAATATGAACGAATTTTTTATTTTTTATTAATTCATTTTTCTATTTAAGTTTAAGGAAGTTTTCTATTATTGTTCACTAATACTAATAATAGTAGAATCGCTGGCGCAGAGTCAAAAAAAAATATCTTCAATATATTGAAGAAACACCCCCCCAAAAAAAGCCAATTAATTTTAAGAAGTTTTTATATGATGACTGAAAAACTTTTAGTACAAACAAAATTAGCAGTAAGACTATTGGAAGTAGCAAGATGACTTTTCCTCCGCGTGCTACTGCGCCTGTTGGGGACAAATTCGACAAAGTATATCCGAAAAAGCGAATTGAGGCGACACCCGGATTTGAACTGGGGAAAAAGGATTTGCAGTCCCCCGCCTTACCGCTCGGCCATGCCGCCAAGACGACACAAAATAGACAAAAATAGCGTCCTTCTTTATTTTTATTGGACTCTTTTTTTGTACTTGGACCATGAATCCCTTTTTTTTTAATCGCTTTCCTAAATTCCTAAAAAAAATCCTTCTTTTTTTTGATTGGATTTCTTTTTTCACTTAATCTTGTTAGAGTATCTCAAAACATATACTATTTAAATTCTTTATGCGTTCTATTAAAATTAAAAAGTGACTTTTCATTCACAAAAGAAAAAATTAAGGACAAAATGGAACCGTTAACTATTGACTGTGAATTCACGAATGATTCATGGATTTGAATCGAAAAATTGAGTTCCTTAATCTTAATGATATCTTAATGATATAACAAAAAAATGGATAGCTAACCAATCCGTATTGATTCTTTTCAATAGAAAATTATTCTCAATTTGAATTATAACACCAATTATGGGTATATGTAAACCCTAGAACATAAAATTTTACACAGATATCTAATCTCATATCTTAGAATAGAAATTTTGATAGAGCACGGCATGTGCTGTCAAAAACGGAACTGCAGTAAAAGGGGAGACAGGAATATATATATACATAGCCCTATCTAGTTATATCTGGGTATGCTTAATAAGCCTTTTTATGCACTTCAATCGTTTTGTTTCTATATTATATAGAATTCGAATATTATTTCATATTCTATATAAAATTTTATATATATAAATTATATATATAAAAAAAAAAATAAATATATATAAAATATATAAATATATATAAATAAAAAATAGAAAATATATACGTCTATGCAATTTTTTTTTGAATTAAATAAGGAAATCCACGAAAAAGCTAACTAAGTCTTAGTCTTAAAAAAAATCAACTTTATATTGTTTATGATTATTGGTTCTTTATCCCATCGAAAGATTAAACCCTGAATCCATTTATTTTATCCATTTTTTTTTTTACGGATACCCCCAATCATATTGGAATATAGAATATCATAATAATGGTAGAAATTGAATCACGCTTTGCTATTCGATACAAAACAAAAATTCCTAAGTCTAAGTTAAGTGTAATTTATCAATGCCTTTCCAGTTCTATCTCTTGCAAATTCGAATTTGAATATAAATTTGAGTATAAAATTATCTTTATTCCACCGT